CAGTGAATATTCGATTCTTACTTAAACTTGGAATCGATTCACATCACAAGAATTCTTCCATTTTGTATATCATATAAGAAAAAATAAAGATTTGGATGACCATTAATCTTTTAATCTTTGATATTTTTGTATTATATGTATACGGGTTCAGCCTTTCTGTAGTTTAAAAGGAATCCTTGATCAACGCAGTCAACTCTATTCGTTAGAACAGCTTCCATTGAGTCTCTGCACCTATCCTTTTTTTATTCTTGCTTTCTGAACCCTCTTTTGTTTTCTGAAATAAGGATTTGGCTCAGGATTGCCCATTTTTAATTCCGGGGTTTCTCTGAATTTGAAAGTTATCACTTAGTATGTTTCCATACCAAGGCTCAATCCAACCAAGTCCGTAGCGTCTACCAATTCCGCCATACCCCCTTTTGTTTTGAGGCTGGGATCTCACTGGGATACCATCTCCTTTTTCCTTTCGTTTATTTATTCTGGATCCGAGGACGTTTACATTTAATTTAATTCTTTCGATAGGCACTTTTTTTATATAATTATAATATAGTAATGTAATATAGTATATAAATTATATAATTATAATATAGTATATAAAAAAGTGTCTCTATTTCCATTTCCTCCTATTTGTTTGATCTCTTATCTATTTTCATTTTCTATTTTATTTCATATCATGGTAGGACCTTTATTTTTATTTAGTCCAATCGAAAATGATTCTATCATTGATGTATCCGCAATTCAATATGGATGGATATATAACAGATATATATGTCTCTTTTATTATCTTTTTTTTTTATACTCAAACGGTCAATTCTTTTTTTCGCCCTACCCCTTCTTTATCTTTCTGAATTAAAACAGAGGAATGTCTCATTGTATATACTCCGGGTTGTATCCTTACTTAATCTGAATCCTTATCTTTTCCTTAGGACCATCCCTGTATAATTAGAATAAAGTTATTGATATACCCTATAACATCATTCTATTAATTGTTATTTAAATTCTATTTATCTATAATCTAAAGACTAAAGAAATTAAAAAGTATTTTTTCTTTAGATTATATTTATTAGATTTTAGATTATATTTATTAGATTATAGTAGATTATAGTGTGTAACATAGTATTTTTCATTTTGTTTAATCGGGAGAGATGGCTGAGTGGACTAAAGCGTCGGATTGCTAATCCGTTGTACGAGTTATTCGTACCGAGGGTTCGAATCCCTCTCTTTCCGTAACTTCCTTCACCTAATTCACGAACATTACTGACCGCAATGTATCAAATACAAATAAAATAACAACAATAGAAAACTTATAAATATAATATGGACCGGACCCATATTATATTTTTATATTTATTTTATTATTTTTATTTTATTATTTTGGTTAAAATCGGAATCAAAGCCAATATAAGGTAATGGCTCCAGAGAATTACAAAATTGTTCAAACGAGGAATCATTTTGTAATTGCCTTGCATTTAGCGATAATTGATATTGAGTAAGAGCTTCTGTTTGTTGAATCCTTTTGGCTCTTTTATTTATGGAAGAATTTATATAAATATTTTTTGGTTCCCGGCCCGACAAGGATAAACGAGAACGAAAGCGATTTTCCATGGTTTTTCTTTCTCCAAGTGTACTTTGCTCATTCGGTCGCCTGCCATTTAATGTATCTTTAAGATACGACTTTATCATGCATAATTTTTCAAACTCCAGATCCGGTGCGTTTTTTTTGTTTCTTGAAAATATCATCTCACGTGTGTTCCTTTGGTTAACCCAGCATAAACTTTTATCCAGCCATCCATCCAGGGATGAATTTGTTAATAATAATTCATTCAATAAATTTATAATATTTTTAGTATTATCTTATGAGCAGCCGTCTTGGCTAAGTCGAACCAATGCTGTGAGTTTAGGAAAGTAATTTTATGAAAAGAGACATTCATGTTCATCCCCACCACCGTTTCTACTTCTTTTTTGTTCATCCGGAGCATGCCACTTAAAAGCTCAGGGAGCTTAGGAAAAAAGATTTTCGAATTGTTTAGAAACGGATACAGGTCCTCGTCCTTATTCAAATCCAACTTTTCTTCTTGGTTTTGTAATTTATTAAGCTCATTTATTAAAAGATAGAACTCGTTATTTCAATAGGCTTTCCTTTGCCTATCTCATCAAGTTTCTCACAAAAAGCATGTCAACATTCTAATTTATTTTTTTTTTTTCCGATCCTATCTTGAGTATGATGTTCTTGTTCGACAAATGGTCCATTCATATACAATAATCACACTGTAGCGGGTATAGTTTAGTGGTAAAAGTGTGATTCGTTCTATTAACAGCTTAAATAGTTAAGGGGTCTTTCGGTTTTATTTATATTCCGATAAAAAACTTTATTTCTTAGAAAGGATTAAATCCTTTACCTCTCACTAAACGATTTGAGGAAGAATATAATTCTCGTGATTTGTATCCAAGGGTCAATAAAAAAAAAATTGGATTGTGGAATCGCGAAGCATAATTTTTTTGA